AAAAAAAATTGGAAAATTCAAAAAGAAATATTTTCTACTTCTAAAAATTTTAAAAGGAAAAATAAAATTACTTCGAAAAGTTTCAAAAGAAACAAAAAAATGGGTTATCAAAAGTGTCGTTTTTTTAAAAAAAATAAGAAAAGAACTCTTAAAAGTGAATCCAATTCTCTTATTTCGATCAAGAGAAGTAGAAGTATATGACTTGAGTGAAACTAAAAAAGAAAGAGATCCCATAATCAGCAATCAGATGATTCATGAGTCATTTAGTCAAATTGCATCTCCAGGTTGGACAAATTCTTCATTGACAGAAAAAAAAATGAAGGATCTGACTGATAAAACAAATACAATTAGAAATCAAATAGAAAGAATTACAAAAGAGAAAAAAAAAGTAACTCCAGAAATAAATATTAGTCTTAACAAAACAAGTTATAATGCTAAAAGATTAGAAAAATGGCAAATATTAAAAAGAAGAAATGCTCGATTAATCTCTAAATTACCTTTTGTTTTTAAATTTTTAATTGAAAGAATCTACACAAATATATTTTTATCTATCATTAATATTCCCAGAATAAAGAGAAAATTATTTCTTGAATCAACAAAAAAAATTATGAATAAATCCATTTACAATAATGAAACAAGTCAAGAAATAATTAATAAAAAAAATCAAAATCCAATTGAGTTTATTTCGACTATAAAAAAGTCACTTTATAATATTAGTAATAGTCAGACAAATTCACATATTTTTTATGACTTATCGTACTTATCACAAGCATATGTATTTTACAAATTATCACAAACCCAAGTTATTAACTTGTATAAATTAAAATCATTCCTTCAATATCAAGGAATCCCTTTTTTTCTTAAGCCTGAAATAAAGGATTCTTTTGAAACACAAGGAATAGCTCATTCTAAATTAAGGGATAACAGACTTCCGAGTTCTGAAATGAATCAATGGAAAAACTGGTTAAGAGGGCATTCTCAATACGATTTATCTCAGATCAGATGGTCTAGATTAATACCACAACAATGGCGGAATAGAGTTTATCAACGTCGTATGGTTAAAAGGAAAAATTTCAGCAAATGGAATTTATATGAAAAAGACCAATTAATTGATTCCAAAAAAGAAAATATTTTGGAAGTCTATTCATTATTGAATCAAAAAGATAATTTTCAAAAATACTATAAATATGATCTTTTATCATATAAATCTATTAATTCTGAAAATAAAAAGGACTCATTTATTTCGAGATCGCCGTTTGAAGGAAATAAGAATCAAGAGATTTCTTATAATTACAACACATATAAAGACACTTTTTTTGATATGCTGAGGAGTATCCCTATCAATAATTATCTAGGAAAGGGCGATATTCTATATATGGAAAAAACTCTCGATAGGAAATATTTGAATTGGAAAATGATCAATTTTGATCTTAGACAAAAAGTCGATATTGAGGCCTGGATCACGATCGATGCCAATAGTAATCAAAATACTCAGATTGTTACTAATAATTATCAAATAATTGATAAAAAAAAGATTTTTTATCTTATGATTCCAGAAATGAATTTACCAAACTTCCCAAAAGTCTTTTTTGATTGGATGGGGATGAATGAAAAAAGACTAAAGCGTCCCATATTGAATCTGGAACTTTTGTTCTTCCCAGAATTTTTGTTACTTTATAATACATATAAAACGAAATCTTGGAGAAAATTACTTCTTTTATATTTGAATAGAAATAAAAATAGTAATCAAAATCAAAAGATTAATGAAAAGCAAAAGGAAAGTTTTTTGATACCATCGAATAAAAAAATAAAGAATCGAAATCAAGAAGAAAAAAAAACCACAAGCCAAGAGGATCTTGGATCCGTTCTTTCAAACCAACAAAAAGATATTGAAGAAGATTATGCGAGATCGGACATGAAAAAAGGTAAAAAGAAAAAACAATACAAAAGTAAGGTGGAAGCAGAACTAGATTTGTTCCTGAAACGTTATTTGCTTTTTCAATTGAAATGGGACGCTACTTTTAATCAAAGACTGGTCAATAATGTTAAGGTATATTGTTTACTGCTTAGACTAATAGATCCAAGAAAAATTTCTATATCCTCGATTCAAAGGGGAGAAATGAGTTTGGATATAATGCTGATTCAGAAGGATTTAACTCTTCCAGGATTGATGAAAAGGGGAATGTTTATTATCGAACCCATTCGTCTGTCTGTAAAAAACGACGGACAGTTTATTATGTATCAAACCATCGGTATTTTGTTGGTTCATAAGAGTAAGCACCAAACTAATCAAAGATACCGAGAGCAAAGATATGTTGCTAAGAATAATTTTGATGAATCTATTCCACCACATGAAAGAATAACAAGAAATAGAGACAAAAATCATTTGGATTTGCTTGTTCCTGAAAATATTTTCTCATTTAGGCGTCGTAGAAAATTAAGAATTCTAATTTCTTTCAATTCAAAGAATAGGAATGATGTAGATGGAAATCCTGTATTTTGCAACGAAAAGAATAGCAGCCAAGTTCTAGGTGACAGTAATCACCTTGATAGAGAGACAAATCAATTAATGAAATTGAAGTTCTTTCTTTGGCCTAATTATCGATTAGAAGATTTAGCTTGTATGAATCGCTATTGGTTTGATACCAATAATGGCAGTCGTTTCAGTATGTTAAGGATACATTTGTATCCACGATTGAAAATTCGTTGATAGTCTATTTTTCCTATATATCCTCTACTATATAGGATATATGAAAGCAAATAAATACACACATCACACGTCCTGTCTTACATTTCATTCTAAATATCCAATACTAAATGAATAATGTATCAATTCGATCTAGAAATGAATCAACAGAACCCTCTTCATTTTAGGTCTAAATTCTTCGCTTTTGTGAATACGAAAATGTGCCAATCCTTTTCTCTCCCTATCTAAATCTAATTTTAAATTGGATTGATTCATTTGAATTGATAAAATTAGGAGTTCATAAAGAAATTTGAATTAGATTATTGTATATACCACATTAAAATGAATGACATTATTATTACTGATCGGTAAAATCCATATCTGTAAAAAGGGAGAGGAGGCTTTTTTTTATGGTAAAAAATTCATTCATTTCGGTTATTTCTCAAAAAGAAAATGAAGAAAACAGAGGGTCTGTTGAATTTCAAGTATTCAGTTTCACCACTAAGATAAGGAGACTTACTTCACATTTGGAATTGCACAAAAAAGACTATTCATCTCAGAGAGGTTTGCGAAAAATTTTGGGAAAACGTCAACGATTACTGGCTTATTTGTCAAAAAAAAATAGAGTACGTTATAAAGAATTAATTGATCGGTTGGATATTCGAGAGACAAAAACTCGTTAATTTAAAGAGTGATATCATTTGAACTTCTGCGTTTCAATTTTGATGAACTTCTTTTTACTTTCAGCAATTCATGGAAGAATGACTCGGTAAAAAACTTATGATTGCACCAACTACAAGAAAAGACCTCATGATAGTCAATATGGGTCCTCACCACCCATCAATGCATGGTGTTCTTCGACTTATCGTTACTCTCGATGGTGAAGATGTTATTGACTGTGAACCAATATTGGGTTATTTACACAGAGGAATGGAGAAAATTGCGGAAAACCGAACAATTATACAATATTTGCCTTATGTAACACGTTGGGATTATTTAGCTACTATGTTCACAGAAGTAATAACCGTAAATGGACCCGAACAACTAGGCAATATTCAAGTACCTAAAAGGGCTAGCTATATCAGAGCCATTATGTTGGAGTTGAGTCGTATAGCTTCTCATTTGTTATGGCTTGGCCCTTTTATGGCAGATATTGGGGCACAGACCCCTTTCTTCTATATTTTTCGAGAACGAGAATTGATATATGACCTATTCGAAGCTGCCACCGGTATGCGAATGATGCATAATTATTTTCGTATCGGAGGAATAGCTGCTGATCTACCTCATGGATGGATAGATAAATGTTTGGATTTTTGTGATTATTTTTTAACAGGGGTTGCTGAATATCAAAAGCTTATTACACGGAATCCTATTTTTTTAGAACGAGTTGAGGGCGTAGGCATTATTGGAGGAGAAGAAGCACTAAATTGGGGTTTATCAGGACCAATGCTACGAGCTTCCGGAATACAATGGGACCTTCGTAAAGTTGATCATTATGAGTGTTACGACGAATTTGATTGGGAGGTTCAATGGCAAAAAGAAGGGGATTCATTAGCTCGTTATTTAGTACGAATCAGTGAAATGACAGAATCCATAAAAATTATCCAACAGGCTCTGGAAGGAATTCCAGGGGGGCCCTTTGAGAATTTAGAAATCCGACGCTTTGATAGAGTAAAAGATACTGAATGGAATGATTTTGAATATCGATTTATTAGTAAAAAACCTTCTCCAACTTTTGAATTGTCCAAACAAGAACTTTATGTAAGAGTCGAAGCACCAAAAGGAGAATTGGGAATTTTTCTGATAGGAGATCAGAGTGTTTTTCCTTGGAGATGGAAAATCCGCCCACCGGGTTTTATCAACTTGCAAATTCTGCCTCAGTTAGTTAAAAGAATGAAATTGGCTGATATTATGACGATACTAGGTAGTATAGATATCATTATGGGAGAAGTTGATCGTTGAAATGATAATTGATAATACAACAGAACTACAAGCCATCCATTCGTTTTCCAGATTGGAATTCTTAAAAGAAGTCTATGGGATCATATGGGTGCTTGTCCCTATTTTGACTCTTGTATTAGGAATCACACTAGGTGTACTAGTAATTGTTTGGTTAGAAAGAGAAATATCTGCAGGGATACAACAACGTATTGGACCTGAATACGCCGGCCCCTTGGGAATTCTTCAAGCTCTAGCAGATGGGGTAAAACTACTTTTCAAAGAGAATCTTTTTCCATCTAGAGGGGATACTCGTTTATTCAGTATCGGACCATCCATAGCAGTCATATCCATTTTACTAAGTTATTCAGTAATT